TTCACCCATTACAGAGATGGTGCGATTTGATTATCTTTTTTTTTTATTTATCGCTCTCAGTCTTAGGAGAAAGGCACATTCTTCGGATAGAAAAAAATTGAAAAAAATCTACGCTTGCTGAAGGTGAAGTTTAAAACAATTAATTCCTTCTGTCGTGTATCCCCGATTAATGCAGCCTCATATGCTTCAATTTTCGATTTTTAGTATTAAGCAAAAGGTTCTACCTATACCTATGGCTTAGGTCAACCCTACTCCACTAGTACCAATAGGCGGCATGATGGAAGAAGCACTACGCCTACGAATCAACAACACGAAAACTTTGTTAAAAATTATCCCCTTCCTTGTCGGGATCGGGACTAACAAGAATGGTTGGGACAAACAAACATCCATCTCGTTCGTATTTTGGATATCCGTATAATCATCGAAGACTGTTGAAGTGCCTAATTCCTGGAAATTAAGCGACGTTGAGGACAAAGAAATTGTTGGAGTTACCATTTTTTTATTTTTTTTATCCAGTACCAATATACTTGATGTTAAGAAAAGACCTTTTACACTTTTACAGGAAGGTTGGCTAGAGATTTCGTGTAAAAACACTAGCCCTGCTCAGTTGATAATGAGAATATTGCAATCTTTTTTGATTCTATGTATTTTTATCATTATGCACATAAAGGAGGAGCCGTATGAGATGAAAATCTCACGTACGGTTCTGGAGCGGAGATTCTTCGAACTGAATGACGACCGTAACGGATGTCGGCTCAATCCGAAGGAAATTATGCGGAAGCTCTAGAGAATTATTATGAAGCTATGCGACTAGAAATTGATCCCTATGATCGAAGTTATATACTTTATAACATAGGCCTTATCCACACAAGTAACGGAGAACATACGAAAGCTTTGGAATATTATTTTCAGGCACTAGAACGAAACCCGTTCTTACCACAAGCTTTTAATAATATGGCCGTGATCTGTCATTACGTGCGACTATCTCCACTATAGAAAGAAAAAAAAAGAAAGAGCAAATCCGCTAAGAAATACTATAACTATAAAAAGAAAAAGGCTTTCTACATATATATTGTCCAAAACAACGATTTTTATCAGCTGTAGTAAAGAAAGAAACTTCATAGAAGTCGAAATATGAAGAAATAGATATGCCTAGATACTTTATTCTATGGATAAAGGATCTAATTGATAGAGGAAGCGCCGTAAAGATCAATTAGATAGGTTTTGAGCCAATACAACTAAGAACTGCTTACTTAATATTATGATAGAAAAGTATTATGATATACAAAGTTAGGAATCCACTTATGTAATAGAGTGGACCCCCTCAAATTTGGAGCAGCGGTGTAGTATCAGATCCCAAAGATAGTAAGTCTTTTCTTTCTTATGAAGAAAAAAAAGTCTTTTTCAAAGATTCTATAGATTTCTATATCATATATGGAAAGTATATAATATATGAAACCGAGATAGTTACCTTTCAGAAAATTCGAATTCGAATGAGAGTGGAAATGCTGATGCTTTATTCTTCGGAAGGTAGGAGAAAAGATAAAACTATAAAACGGATTCCATTTTGTATTAATAAAAATTCAAGTTTGAAACTCATGGAATTTAACACCCCTTTTCTTTTGGTTAACTCCCCCCAAAATGGAATAGATCGAATCTATTCTATAAGAAATCTCATTCAATTAGATATGGTCTATGATCCATTAAAAAAATGGGACACAAAAAGAATTGACTGGTGAGCCGTATGAGGCAGGAAACTCTCAAGTACGGTTCTAAGGGAAGGAGTTTACTCACCTATTCCGACCGCGGAGAACAGGCCATTCGACAGGGAGATTTTGAAATTGCGGAGGCTTGGTTCGATCAAGCCGCTAAGTATTGGAAACAAGCTATAGCCCTTACGCCTGGTAATTATATTGAAGCGCAGAATTGGTTGAAGATCACAGGGCGTTTCGAATAAGAACATTCTGTTTATTTTATTCGATTTTTTATTGTAATATTCTATTTCGTTTTTGGAATATTATTAGTATTATTCGATTTAGAATTTTTTTTATTTCGATTTTGATTTTTTATTTTATTTGTTATAATTAATTGTTTGTTGTCTCTATCCCATAGAAAACGGATCATTTCTCTAGGAACAACCAATCAAAGAATTTCATTATATCCCTTCTAAGATCGTTCTATTTCGTTTGGTATTTCGTCGGTATAAACGATACGGGGATACAGTAGAGAATTCTATTTTTTTCTGCTATTCAAACTAAAAAAAGAGACCTTCGAATGACTAAAGACTAAATTCAAAATTAAATATAAATACCGGTATGTCTCCTAGTAATGCTAACGATTGCTCATGTGGTTTGAAATAGAGTACATATTCATATCTTCTGACAGAAAATGAAAGTCGTTCCATCTAGGAACTTCTAATTGAGATATGAATACACTAGTTTGCACAAAAAATTGTTTAACTTCAATTCAAAGTCCAGAAAAGGTTTTATAAGATTAAAAG